AGAAAAAACGTGAATGATGATTGGATTGATGATAAAATAGAATCCTGGGTCTTGAACAGTGATTCGATTGATCATAAAGAAAGAGAATTCTTGGTTCAGTTCTCTACCTTAACGACAGAAAAAAGGATTGATCAAATTCTATTGAGTCTGACTCATAGTGATCATTTATCAAAGAATGACTCTGGTTATCAAATGATTGAACAACCGGGAGCAATTTACTTACGATACTTAGTTGACATTCATAAAAAGGATCTAATGAATTATGAGTTCAATCCATCCTGTTTAGCAGAAAGACGGATATTCCTTGCTCATTATCAGACAATCACTTATTCACAAACCCCGTGTGGGGCTAATCGTTTTCATTTCCCATCTCATGGAAAACCCTTTTCGCTCCGCTTAGCCCTATCCCCCCCTAGGGGTATTTTAGTGATAGGTTCTATAGGAACTGGACGATCCTATTTGGTCAAATACCTAGCGGCAAACTCCTATGTTCCTTTCATTACAGTATTTCTGAACAAGTTCTTGGATAGCAAGCCTAAGCTTATTGATGATAGTGATATTGATGATAGTGATATTGATGATATTGACGATATTGATGATATTGACGATATTGATATTGATGATAGTGACGATATTGATGATAGTGACCTTGATCTGGAGCTGGAGCTTGAAACTCTAACTAGTATGTTAGATGATGATGCGCTAACAACTATGGATATGATGCCGGAAATAGACCCATTTTATATCACCCTTCAATTCGAATTAGCAAAAGCAATGTCTCCTTGCATAATATGGATTCCAAACATTCATGATCTGGATGTGAATGAGTCGAATTCCTTATCCCTCGGTCTATTAGTGAACTATCTCTCCGAGGATTATGAAAGATGTTCCACTAGAAATATTCTTGTTATTGCTTCGACTCATATTCCCAAAAAAGTAGATCCTGCTCTAATAGCTCCGAATAAATTAAATACATGCATTAAGATACGAAGGCTTCTTAGTCCACAACAACGAAAGCACTTTTTCACCCTTTCATATACTAGGGGATTTCACTTGGAAAAGAAAATGTTCCATACTAATGGATTCGGGTCCATAACTATGAGTTCCAATGTACGAGATCTTGTAGCACTTACCAATGAGGCCCTATCGATTAGTATTATACAAAAGAAATCAATTATAGACACTAATCTAATTAGATCCGCTCTTCATAGACAAACTTGGGATTTGCGATCCCAGGTAAGATCGGTTCAGGATCATGGGATCCTTTTCTATCAGATAGGAAGGGCTGTTTCACAAAATGTACTTCTAAGTAATTGCTCCATAGATCCTATATCTATCTATATGAAGAAGAAATCATGTAACGAAGGGGATTCTTATTTGTACAAATGGTACTACGAACTTGGAACGAGCATGAAGAAATTAACGATACTTCTTTATATTTTGAGTTGTTCTGCCGGATCGGTCGCTCAAGACCTTTGGTCTCTACCCGGACCTGATGAAAAAAATGGGATCACTTCTTATGGACTCGTTGAGAATGATTCTGATCTAGTTCATGGCCTATTAGAAGTAGAAGGCGCTCTGGTGGGATACTCACCGACAGAAAAAAATTGCAGTCAGTTTGATAATGATCGAGTGACATTGCTTCTTCGGCTCGAACCAAGGAATCCCTTAAATATGATTCAAAATGGATCTTGTTCTATCGTTGATCAGAGATTTCTCTATGAAAAATACGAATCGGGGTTTGAAGAAGGGGAAGGAGTCCTCGACCCGCAACAGATAGAGGAGGATTTATTCAATCACATAGTTTGGGCTCCTAGACTATGGCGCCCTTGGGACTTTCTATTTGATTGTATCGAAAGGCCCAATGAATTGGGATTTCCCTATTGGGCCAGGTCATTGGAGGGCAAGCGGATCATTTATGATGAAGAGGATGAGCTTCAAGAGAATGATTCGGAGTTCTTGCAGAGTGGAACCATGCAGTACCAGACACGAGATAAATTTTCCAAAGAACAAGGCTTTTTTCGAATAAGCCAATTCATTTGGGACCCTGCGGATCCACTCTTTTTCCTATTCCAAGATCAGCCTTTTGTCTCTGTGTTTTCACATCGAGAATTCTTTGCAGATGAAGAGATGTCAAGGGAGCTTCTTACTTCCCAAACAGATATTCCTACATCGATGTATAAACGCTGGTTTATCAAGAATACGCAAGAAAAGCATTTCGAATTATTGATTCATCGCCAGAGATGGCTTAGAACCAATAGTTCATTATCGAATGGATCTTTCCGTTCTAATACTCTATCCGAGAGTTATCGGTATTTATCAAATCTGTTCCTATCTAACGGAACGCTATTGGATCAAATGACAAAGACATTGTTGAGAAAAAGATGGCTTTTCCCGGATGAAATGAAAATTGGATTCATGGAACAAGAGAAAGGTTTCCCATTCCTTAGCCGGAAAGATATGTGGCCATGAAATAGGGATTAAGTGAAACAGAATTGAC